TCAAGCAAATGGTTGGATAATTGGTTTATAGAAATCCTTCTTGGATGAAACCAAAGCGCAAAATGCCATTGCCAAAAAGTGACAAGGTAACATTTCCATTTATTCATAAAAAGAGACGTCCCCTTTGAAGCCAGAATGGATTTTCTTTGATATCTAACATAATGCATGCAAGGTTCTTTGACCAACCATAGGTTCACCTGACAGTCCTTAACCTTACCAAAGACGTTCACAAGATGCTCTATTTTTCCATAGAAATAGATTCGTTCAAGAAGAGCTCTAGAAGATGTTGATCGTAAATGAAAAGATTGATTACGTAAAAAGACGAAAACGGATTCGTACTCACATACATGAGAATTATATAAGAATAAAAATAATCTTTGATTTCTTTTTGAAAAAGAGAAACCGGCTTTTTTTGTAGTAATAAGACTATTCGAATTACAATACTCGTTGAGAAAAAATCGTAATAAATGCAAAGAAGAGGCATCTTTTACGCAATAGCGAAGAGTTTGAACCAAGATTTCCACATGGACAGGGTGGGGTATTAGTATATCTAATACAAAATTTAAATGTGAAAAATTGTCCTCTAAAAAGGGAAATATTGAATGGATTGAGCGTAAATTCTGAGATTTTACTATCTTTTTCTTTTTTCCTTCTAGAGAAGATATTAATTGTACAGAAAATGGAATTTCCACAATAAATGCAAACCCCTCTGATATGATTTGAGAATACAAATTCTTCTTTCGACCCCAAAATGGATTTTGGTTAGAATCATTAGGAGAAATAAGAAAATGATTCTGTTGATACATTTGAGCAATTAATCGTTTCACAATCAGTAAACTGGATTTATTCTGATAACCCTGATTTTCCGAATCCATATTTTCCGACAAAATAGATCTACTGAAAGTACGATCATGAGCAAATGCATAAATATACTCCTGAAAGATAAGTGGATATAGAAAGTCGTGTTGTTGAGATCTCTCTAGCTGTAAGATTTCCTCCATTTGAAATTCGATTTGAATGAAAGGTAGAAGGTTTTAGGGGTTATCAAATGATACATAGTGCGATACAGTCAAAACAAGGAATTCTCGTAAGAATAAATACCTCGGAGACAGGTAAACTTATCAACAGATTCTCTGCCCTTTCTTTTTTCCATTTCATTTAGTCTATGTTATAGGATAACAAGATGGTTAGAAATCTTTTATTTTTTAAACCTAATCGCTCTTTTGATTTCGGAAAAAACTTTCGTTATCAATATACTGCTTCTTTTACACACACATCTCCATTCCATAATAGAGAATGCCAATATTTAGGATTCATTAAAAAATAGAGAATCCACTAGTGGGAGAAGAAGCTCTTCCCGTATCAGGCACTAATCTACTTTTAACGTCTAATTAGATCGGGAAATTATTCAAATTAAGAACAGAAGCTGGTTGCTTTTTCTTTCTAATAATTAATTGAAGCCATGGGGCCCTATCCATTTATTCATTCGACCCAACTTTCTTTTGTTGCGTTCCAAGAATTCGAACAAAGTTTTTTACCGATCCGATAAGAATGAAATACCCTCAGAACTCTCCATTAATACGACATGCTATTTTTTCCATTCATTCCCTTTCAGGATCAGTCGCGGTCTTCCAAACTTTACCAATGGTATGGACGAATTCCTCACTTCATCCGTATGTGTAAAAGATTCTAGCCGCACTTAAAAGCCGAGTACTCTACCGTTGAGTTAGCAACCCGAAAAAAAAGAAAAAATAGAAATGAAACATAATTTCAACTAAGGGGTGTAGAGATACACAAGAAAAATTAATGAATTCAATTGAAACGTTGAAACAAAGAGAAAGGAGATGCGCTAATCAAACCATTCAACTACCAAAGAAATTGAAAAAAACAGATTTTCGAATCCATTCGAAACAGAAAAACGAATTCATTAGATGAAAATACACGAAATTCTCAGATAAAAGAACAAGAATAGATAGAGAATTTTCCAAATGGATAGAGCACCTCTTATCGACTTTTTTTCAACCAAAAAACCTAAAAAAACATCATTTGAATTAAATAAAATTCAGGTAAAGAAAAAAAACCTATGGGGCGGAAATAAATAGACCCCCCTTTCACTTATCAAGATGAATTATATTTGTTCGATACGCTGTTGTCAATATAAATGTTGAGAAAAGAATACATTGGAAAAAAGCAAAATAAACTGCATTATGAAAAGAATTTCAATTTCACAATGCAATTAGCACTAAATATTTAATCTACATATAGATATAATACAAAAAGTCTAAATGGAAGAATTGAAAAAAAAAATATCGTATTTTGTAGTCCATAATAGACGGATTTCATCAATCTAAGTGGAATAAGCAAAGTTGATTCCTTTTCGGTTAGTCGAGTTCCAATGAAAACCATACAATTGAAGGAAATGTCCGAATTTTTTATTTATCGTATCAATAAACTAAGTTTTTTTTCGTTCTAGACCTCGGATTCGACGGAAGCAATGATAAATAGAATAGAACCGAAAAGGGGGGTCAAAAAAACAAGTATAGAAAAATTAGACAAAGTTCTATACAAGTTGCTACCCCCCTTGGTATTTCTTTAATTGAATTTTGTTTGATTAGACGGAAGTTCCTTAAAAACTTCCGCTTTCTTTAAAAGATTATGAACAGTTCCTGTAGGTTGAGCGCCTTTTTCAAGGAAATATAGAATAGCAGGAACATTTAAATAAGTTTGGTTCTTTATTGGATCATAAAACCCCACTTTTCTAAGGTCTTTTCCTTCTCTTCGGGATCGAACATCAATTGCAACGATTCGATAGACGGCTCATTGGGATAGATGTAGATGAAGAATACCCCCCCTAGAACCGTATAGGAAGTTTTCTCCTCGTACGGCTCGAGAAAAAATGATTTGCTTCGAAGTTTTGTCTATGTATGCAATTTAAATTGAAATATTCTAATAAATTAAATGAAAAAGAGCCTATACAATCAATTAGACTATACTATGATTTCAGTCTTTTTTTTTTTTCTTTTTTTTTTCTTCCTGAAAATAAAAAAAGAAACCATTCGTACTCATAACTCAAGTTGGATAACTCTGAAAGAAAATCTTTAGTCAATTTCATTTATTGAGTGGTCTTTACCCCACTTTCTTTGTCTCGTTTAAAATTCGATTTAGATTATTTAGTTTGATTCAATTATTGAGACTATCGAGACAATTAAAATGGCGTTTCCTTGTTTTTGGATCCTTATTTTAAATCATTGGGTTTAGACATTACTTCGGTGCTTCTTTTCTTAATGCTTTCAAAATGGCAGCAACATACCCCTTGTTGATTAAAGAATCGTATGGACAGTTGATTCCCCGTGATACACTTTGAATCCAAAAAGTTTGATCAATTCCAACAAGTTTTGCTTTTGTTTTTGAATTGCAAACTTGCTTGAATCGGATCCTTGCAATTTCTATATATGGAAGAAGATATATTTACGAAGTTGTTCCAATTGATTGGCATTAACCCTAGATCCTTGACCCCGAGAAATGAATTAATCCTTTCTACTCGAGCTCCACCGTGAACTATTAACAACCCAAGCAAAAATGAAAGGTTCGAGTGTAACAGAACAAACAATGTCGAGACAAGAGCACCTTCATTACTAGATAAATCGAAAATGGTGGATGGAAAAATCCACAACGGATCGTGTCCTTCAAGCCGCACGTTGCTTTCTACCACATCGTTTCAAACGAAGTTTTACCATAACATTCCTCTAATTTGGAACCGGTATGGAATTGATTCAATTATGGAATCATGAATAGTCATTGGTTCAGCTGTACATAGCCATCTTAATCTAGACTTTTTCTTTTCTATATGATCTATATATGATATGTATATGTAACTTCTATAATATATATGTAACTTCTATATATGAGATATGTGTTATGATATGTATGGGTAGGTGGAATTATTTTTCCCAAAAAGTCTTAGCACGACAGCAGCTTTAACATACATAAATCTATTTTGACATACAAAAAGAATATTTTGTTGAGATATAGAAAGAAGTAGAAATCTATAATATATAGTAGAACGAATAAGGTTTTGAATCTTCATCTTCAATTGACTCAATAGGATAGATTCAACTATTTCTACTTTTTGAATACCAAAAACGAAATTTTTGTGATTGAACTCGAACGATACATACCGTATAAGCTAAACATTTCCTTATTTTATATGTATTTTGGTTAACGTGGAATTGAGTAATATTTCAATTCGAATCTTTTCATAATTTCATAAAGTGAATAATAATAAGGGATAGGATAAATCATCCCTGCCTCAACCATTATATCGATTTCCAATTTTTCATTCGAGCCAAACACGAAATACCTAATCAAAACTGGATATGCTCTGGGACGGAAGGATTCGAACCTCCGAATAGCGGGACCAAAACCCGATGCCTTACCACTTGGCCACGCCCCATTTCAATTTCGAATGCACACTAAGAAACAATAATCTTGTTATTGGTTATTTGTCAATTCCAGTCCAAATATCTATATATCTAAATATCTATAGAATAGATTGGTACTAGGATTTTGATACATATAGATATATAATTCAACTTACTTTATTGATCATTACATAAAATTCAATTAAGATATTGTATGAAAGTATGATTTCTTCTATTCTCCTTTGAGAATTGGAGGATTTTTGATTGGGTGGGTTCAAAGAAAAAGAAGGATTTTTTGTCTACCTTACTTACTTTCTTCCTTTTTCCTTATCTCAAAAACTCAATCAAATTGCAATTATCTCCAAGAACAAAATGTCTGCTATGCTTAATACCGTTAGTTTGATCTGTATTAATTCTGCCCTTTATTCGAGTAGTTTTTTCTTCGGCAAATTGCCCGAAGCCTATGCTTTTTTGAATCCAATCGTAGATATTATGCCTGTCATCCCTTTGTTTTTTTTTCTCTTAGCTTTTGTTTGGCAAGCTGCTGTAAGTTTTCGATGAGATCTTTAATAAAAATAT